TGGGTCCCAACTCCAATATGATCCCCATGCTTCGTTAGCCCATACTGCTCCAGAAAGTATCCCTATGGTTAAAAAGATAAATCCTAGACTAATAACCCGATAACTCCAATAATCCAATTGTTGAATAAATTGCGACCTGTAATAATTCTTCGGAGAAAAAAAAGAAGTATTTTGTAAAACATTGCTTCTTTCATTCATGTATTCGATTTCACCAAAGAAAAATGACCCATTTAAATTTAATAAATGATTACTTGTAAAAAAAAACTTTCTGTTTTTTCTAACTGCAATGACTAGAAGTGCTACTGATAATAATGATCCACATAAAAGGGCTGCATAGCCCAATATCATCATACTTACGTGCATTATTAACCACTCGGATTGAAGAGCGGGTACTAATATTGTAGATTCATGTATTTCAGTTAAAAGACCTGAAGTAGCAAAGCCTTGGGTAAAAATAGCACTTGGGCCTATTATTGTGCTTAAAAAATTTTGATTTTTTTTGAAATATGGAACTATATGAATAAGGGAGAAACTCCATGAAAGGAAGATTAATGATTCATATAAATTACTTAGTGGAAAATGTCCCGAATAAATCCAACGAGTAACTAATAATCCTGTTATACAGAAAAAAGTCATTATTATGCCCTTTTCTGACGAATCGTAGAGTTTTATGATTTCATCGACTAAAAAGGTTATCAAATGAGTTGTAATTACAATTGAAACGATCGAAAAAGAAATATGAGTTAATATATGCTCTAAGGTTGAAAATATCATAAAAATCTTAAAAAAGAGAAGTTCTTTAATTAAAAGAAATCAGGAATTGAATTCATTATAGGATCTATTTCGTTTTTTTAGAAGATGGCATGCCGCCACTCGGACTCGAACCGAGATGCTCTAGCACTGCTTCCTAAGAGCAGCGTGTCTACCAATTTCACCATAGCGGCTTGTCTTGAACTCATAATAGCCTATGAATAAGCAATCGTCTAGATTTAAGAATTCAATTGGTTGCAATATTTTTTAGGAAAGATTCAAATGGATGAATAAAAATTAGTTCAAATAGGTATTTGAAGGTTCATTATTTTAGTTTAGGGTCTTAGTTTTCTTAAGATTTTCGTGTATTTTATACTCTACTCGACTTGAACTCTTTAAAACGAGATAGTCCTATTATCAATTAATAGGATAGAACTCAAAAAAAATCCATTTTATTAATGAATCCAAAAGAGAAAAAACCTATTTTGGATCACTCAAAATTGACACATTATTTATCCAGACTCTCTTCACTAAGTGTTTTTGATTTTCTTGATTGGGTTGATGGCGAGAGATATATGGGGGTGTATATAGGAATTCAGAGAAAATCAAAAAGTCAGAAAGTTAGACAAAAGGGTTTAAATTTTGAATCAATTAGTTTCAATGATTTTAGTAACTAAAGATTCAAGATTTTCTATCTGCTCTTCTATAGATAGATATAGAGAAAAAGTGGATATAGAGAAAAAAGAAAAAGTTGTATTATTGTAACAAATAGGTCGATGGGGAAAATAAGACTCCCCGCCTTGGAAATGAGAAAATATACTAAAAATAAAATGGAGTATCTTGTGTTTATTCTTTTGTGAACAAAAAGAAAGTATTTTTGATTTTTTTGAATTGAATTGAGTAAGGTAAACAGAAAAATTCTTATTCTACATATTCTAAGAGTGGAACGAATTCCATTTCATATTGATTAACTCAATAGGTAATGGAATTCATTAATTTGATTTTCGAAATGAAATGAGTCAATTTTTTGAGTCAAGTCGATTCAGATTATTCCAACGTTTTATTACTTATTTTTTTGTTTGTCGCACAAAAAAACTTTTGGAATTCCCGGTATAAAGAGATTTCCCTAAGGAAAATGCTTTTAACGCTGTCCCATATCCCTTCCTTTTCCAAATATTTTTACGAATACGCTTTTTTGATGCAGAAGTACGTTTTTTTGGAACTGCCATTTAAATAAAAATTAAGAGATTACTCATTGTTATAGCTGGATGTGAAAGACATCTATTGTTCAAAATGAATCCGTGCTTTCCTATTCATTAGGAATTTCTTTTCTAGAAAATATTACTAAAAATAGAAAAAAGAAGAAGAATATCTAAAAATAGAAAAAAGAAGAAGAATATGATTTTTTTCTATTAACTGGTCAAACTCGGTAAAAATACGGCTAATTTGAATTGAATTTTCAGAGACTAGTAATTAATCTTTTTCTTTCATACGATTTGACCAATTGTAACTTCTTGATTTGAATATTTGAAATATTTAGCAGAATAAGTAAGAATAAAAAATTATAAAATTCTATTTAAATTAGTGCATATCTTTATTTTTTTATTGACTTCTTTCAAATTTCAAAAGAGGTAAGATCCGGTGAATCGGAAACAATTAATTAAGAATTAAAAAACTTTTTTTATGGAACAGACATATCAATATGCGTGGATCATACCTTTTGTTCCACTTCCAGTTCCTATGTTAATAG